GGCCCTGTACAGCCATTTTAGTCTTTTTTTAGCGCGAATCGAATCTTGTTAAGCGTTAGATAAATTCCGGTCTTAAGCAGCCAATTATTCCTGGTATAGTCGTAAATCAGTTGGATTACCATTCTCCATTATTAGTTCTGGGGTGAAGGTAGTTTACTTGCTTACTCGACGAAAAGGAGAGGAGTATACATATGGGGGGAAAGCCCTGAAAGAAGGAATGGGCGCGGAGGTTGCACCTTTGTAATAGTACCATGATCAAAGGGATATAGCATTTCCGGCTTTTGATGTTGCTGCGGTGGCCAACAATGAGAAAAAATCTGTGGTAAGGACGAGAGTGTCAATTGGCTTATTCGATGCTCACTGCCTGAATTTAGGAGTTAACCCGATCGAGATCAGATGATGCAAGGATCGGATTTGATAAACTTTCTGGCAATTCGCCTCTTTCGGGATCTTCTATGACTCTATTAGCTTCTTTCTTCCAACGTCCAACGGAGGTCACTTCGCTCGCCTAAGAAGGAGCTGTGGGACTTTTTGGATCAATTGCTGAGGAGCGGACGATCTTGGCTTAGAGAGATGCGCCTTTTAGCTTGTTATCGCTTTTTAGGTTCTTGCTCTGGTTTCAGGGAATCCCTCACCCAGTTCCATATGGGGATGAATCCAATCCTAGGGCATTAACCTTTCTGGGAAGCCGGTCCCTTTACATAGCCATAATAGGCAGTTTTTTCGAAGTAGCTGCAATTGAATCGGCTGGTCTAGAATCAGCTGCTAGAGAATAGGCCGCTAGGGGTACAGATTTGCTAACTGTTCAATTAACCAGTGTTCTGTTTGCAATTGAATGCGTATCGGCTGTGATTGAATCAGTAAGCGCTGCAGATCTGATCTATAAAGAATGACCCTCATTCGATCTCAGATGGAAAAGGAAGTCAGTTGAATTTGAACGATGCATACCCCTTCCTCATTAACTATGTCATCTCACTTCCTTTAGTTTAGCAGCTCCGGTATCGGTATCGGTAGCATTCACAGCGGATTCTTGAACTAACAACCATGTTAGCAAGCGCTTTCGCTTCGCACCTTGATTTTTTTCTTTCAAACCAACCTTGACTATTGAGATTATCCATCTTCTTTTCCGAATCGAAATAAAACTAGTATCCACCTTCTTCCTTTGCCGGTATCCTACGATCTCTTGACTAAGTCATTTCACACTAAGCACTGAGAACATGGGCCCGTACCGTGCTACTGCCTTGACCTAGGATTCTTTTCCTCACATCGGATTCTGAACTGGAAAACTGAAGCTTGCGAGATTGCTTGGTACCCTTTGCACTGTTTGCAAGCCTTTTCCCCTTGGACAGATAGCGTTGGGAAGGAGAGAAGGATTCGAGAGATTGAGATCGATCTCCCTTCCCCTCTTTCAAGATCAGATCGAGAGTTCCAACAGAACGAGCATTCGCTCTACTTCTTCTTCCCTCTTCAAGCTGTCGAATATAGATAGGAGATCCACTTCAAGGTAGTAAAGGCAAGCGCATAGGCAGGGGATAGGCATTCAAATCACTATCTTCAAATAGCGTAGCGTATATAAGAGAAAGAGTGGCTCGTGCATCTTTTCTTCTTTTAGATAGGCAACGGAAGCAAGCATGAGCGGAAATGATCAATGACTTGAGTTTAGTTCTTGAGTTCGAGCGGGGGTAACATTCCGGTCTTAAGCAAAGCCGTCCTGCCTGTACTGTTCAGTCAGTTGCATATTGGTAAGCATGATTGTAGAAATACAAATAGGCGAAGGAGCTGTTTTCAACAAATTAATATATGGGTGCCTGGTGAATCCACATGATTCAGCCTCAGAACGCCCTTCGTGCCTAAAATTCAAGGGCTTTGATAGGGAAATGCACACACTTGTTGTCGTTTCAGATGCGGTCAAAAAGCGCGTAGAGACTACATATGAGGAAAATGCGAATAGAGATGCGGAAGTTCCTGTTGGAGTTGGAGGTGCAGGAGCAGTGAACATTACTCTTGCAGTAGCTCTTGCAGAAGGAAGAAATGCGGTAAAGAGGAGTCCCAGTCTGGGAGAAGGGGGCCCATCTGTTTCAGAGGGTCCGAAGATTCATTTCAAAAAAACAGGAATGTCAGAGCAGTTAGTCCGCATGCCCCTAACTACCTTGTTCCTGATTGGATTGCTTTCTTAGTGTGGCATCTTTTTGTTCGGGTGATATTTTCATATATAAATGTAGGTAGAGAAAGAGGAAAAACCGCGGATCGTAATACACCACTGGCATGTATGCTGCAACAAGGTAGTTGGTTCTTGTTTGAATGAATGGCTGCCTTGTGATAGCTGGCTGTTAGAAGAGCGGCCAAAGAAAATGTACTGTATCGTGGATGAAAGATAGGCCAAACATATCCCAAACTTCTCGTCACTTCGTTCTGCCCTGGCCGCTATTAAAAAATTCAACAGCAAGTCCCTCGGAGTAGCAAAAAAGTAAGAGTAACAAAGATGCAAGGGAAAAAACAAAGTAGACAAATCCCATCGTCAAAAGGCATTGTCTATCGAATCCGAGCAGCTTCGCTTCCACCTCCGATCTTAGTAAAAAAGGGAAAATAGTAAGGTCGACTTGATGCACCAAATCGGCTAAAATCAGACATGGGAATACCTCTACCTCCTGATCCATTGGGTTCTTAAACTTATTTGAGGTCTGTTACTGGTTTTTCATTAAGATTGTTTTGATCCTCTTCGAGCGGGTCGAGTTATTATAATGTTAAAAATAACAGATCCGTTAATCTTAATAAAACTACCACATTCACTTCCTCACTTTGTTTGCTTCGAAATCTCGTTTTATTGATCTATATATCATAGGAAACAATGATAACATACTATATCCTGAATAGGAGTGTAATCATACTAGACTCTCTCAAAGAAAGGCATGGGGCATTACTTGTTCTGTTAGGTTCTTAGTAGGAGTCGTCTACCTTTTCTTCTTTTACTTCACGGTTTCCTTGAGTGCTTTTTCAACTCTCAAAAAGAAGTAGACCTTCTTTCTTTCAGAACCTCGCTTTTGTTCAATTATAAATAAATAACCGCTTTGATGGAGATTTGTAGCATCATTCAAGTAAATACAGATTGAGATCGTAGAAACATGAGCTTGTGATATAGCTACACCTAATTCCGGACCGGTTAATGCAAGAACTATAAATAAAGGACCAGGATCTCCTATAAAAAATAAAAGATCATTCATACATAGCATAGTCCAAGCGAACCCACTTAAAATCTTTACTGAACTATGACCGGCCATCATATTAGCAAATAAACGTATTCCTGAGCTTAATGCGCGAAAACAATGAGGAATTAGCTCAAGGAGTACTAAAAAGGGTGCTAACGGCAGTGGGACTCCTGCGGGTAATGAGAAGCTTAAAAAATGAAGCCCATTTCTTTGAAATCCCACTATAGTAATGCCAATAAAAATAGAAAATGAGAGACCCAAAGTAATGAGAAAATGACTTGTAACTGTGAAGCTATAAGGTATCATACCCTGGGGATTACGAAATAACAAAAAAGTAAAAGTGACCGAGATGCGAGGGAAAAACTTTTGTTTAACATTTCCGGAAAGACCACCTATTTGTTCGTTTACCAGGTTCAGCACGAAATCATAAATAAGCTCTACCGAGGATTGCCAAGCATTTGGTACTGAGTTTCCTCCTCCGTTTTTAGTAACAAAATGAACCAGAAGTAGGACCAAACTGAGAGTTAGCAGCATAAACAAAGAAGGATTTGTGAATGAGAAATACAAGTTTCCTATATTCATAGGAATCAATGGGAGAATGGCAAATTGCTCAAGTGGGCTGGGGACCGGCCCCGCTAGCTCCAGAGCCTCCGTATAGGCTTCACCTTGTACTCCGCTTATGGTCAAATCATTCAAAAGGGACTCAAGAAAAGCGATATTGTCGCTGGAACTTGATTGAAGATAGGGTTCATCAAACGAAAGGATTCGTCTAAACATATAGATATAGATTGATACAAAAAAATTCCCTCCAGACAGCTTAACTCCGTCAAGCCTGTAGGATTAGTGAAGAATTATAGTGAGTTGTGGTTGGTTGTTGACCAACGGAAAGCGTGGGAGAAAGAAGGAGTCACAGCCAGAGATCAAACAATACCCGCAAGAGACTTCAACAACGGGGGGCACACACATATCACTTGCAATTGATGCTGGGAGACTGCGCGATACATCACGCCTCTCTTTCTTACATAATTCTTTGTCTGCTAGTGGATCGAACTAGAACCTTTTCTTTAAAGAGCTATCCACGAATAAGTAAGTCTCAATCTTTCCTGTTCTTCTACTTGCGGCTACTTCTCCGTCTTGATATACAGCATTTTCACACCGATCATTAGTACTTGCTTAACGGTACTTGAATAAAGATTCCTCATCAACTACTAGATTCCAATAAGTTTTCTCATCGATTGTACCTTTGCTACGTGGGCACCGAGATCTACCGATTCGAGTGAGTTGGGAAGGCCTATTTACTATTCTATTTAATATACCACGCTGCAGATGCTAAGGCAACTGGTAAAAGCATCAAAGTAGGGAGACTAGATGCCTTGACCAACAATGGGATGGGGGGTTACTAAGCGGATCGGAGTCTTCGGCTATGACGCAACTACTTCGACCCACAACCAAATGAATCTACCGGTGTTAAGCATATAGTTGGCATGCTAAGAAAATAGACTCGGGCGTTTCGTGGCCATACTAGTTTCATCCTTATTTCCCTAATGTGAAGAAAAGGGCCAGAACGAAGCTCAAGAAACAAAGAAAACAAGGCCGCTGATTTCAACATCCAACGCTAGTAAAGCCTCGCTGGAACTATATGATACTGGTCTAGTTTCATAATTGGACGTTGAGAGTCGCGCTACGCTATGCTCTAGAAATGAATTCAAACAAGGTTACATTAGGGCGCTTAACGGCACAAAGATTAGGATTGCTATTGATCTTAGAGAAAGAAAGCACTAAGAAATGAAACTACACATAGATTAATATTTAGAGTAGGCTGAAAGCTCTTAAGACAGCTTGCTTTCTATCCAATTAGATATTTTTATCGGTATATCCGATCAACAAAAAAAAAGTAGGAAATTCAAACAAAAAAACACTGCTTGCTCACTCGTAAATTAAAGATTTTTTACGCTTTCACCGACTATTACTAACAGGATAATAGAGATTTTCGATAGAAAGACAATCAGCAAGAAGGTATCCATTGATGCACCTTTAGTTTAGCATCCACTTTAGTGCTCTGACGGCTCAGCACGAAGGTGCTTACGAGACGCTACAGGGAAAACATTAGCTACAGGCGGCCAGAGTTGGGAAGGATTGGTCGGCGAGTACACAGTCGATGAAGTAGATCCGGCCCAGGGTTACCCTGCACTTGCAAGACGGATCGATCGAAGGGAGACGTCAAGTTAAGATTCCAGCAGAGATGAAGACCATAAGACACCGATTCTGAGGATTCGGGACACAGTCCAAGAGAGAGATGGAGTCATCTGGTTGGAACACGACTTGGGAGACGTTTCTTGATGAGCAGCTCTACAGGTGTACGATAAAGACTAAGTAAAGACTATGAAGCGCTGGAAGAACACTTCAGGCAGGTCATCGATAGTTGACGACGGGGGAGGAGCACTTTACTTTAAGGCGTGCCCGGCATTACCAGCATCTAGTCTTTAGACAAGCTATTATTGGAGCCGGCGTATGAGGCGCAAAAGGACAGATGGCATTACCAATAACCGGAGATGGTGCGACTGAACCTTGGCACGGAGGAGGCGTCGACGGCTATCGTTGTGGAGTTGTAGAATCATAAAAGAGATGAGCTTGCTCGACCAATGGGGTAAGCGAGTCAGGATCGGGCTGATCAGTTGGAGATGGGAAACTATATGCGTAGCTAGAGGCAGAGGGACTTGTACTTGGCTCACCGTCAGAGGGATAGGAAGTAGATTGCTCGATAGCTTACCCCGGGAGGAGAAGATTTTTTTTCTTCTCATTGGATTGGTCGGACACCATAGCACTAAGACGGAAAGCCTGGTAGGAAGTCTACACAGATGGGAAGTCACCAAACGGGGGAAACTTTACCTATTACTCGAAGGAACCGCCACCATAGGATTTAAGACAAGGATGCCTTTTGACCCGATAAGGCTCTTACTCAAAGAAAGGAATCATGGAATTACGGAATGCCATACATCCATCATATAGAATGATGCTCCTAGGACGGGATTGATACATTACTACAAGGAAGCAAGTAAACTAACTTCACGGGTAAGGATCGTCTGTGCTATGACTTTCTCTTACTCGATAGTGATCTAAGGAAAGTAGAAATCCCTCTTACTCAATAGTGGATAAGGAAAGAAAGTATGATCAATGATCTTCGCCTAATGATAGCCTCATTTTCATCTCTAATCTCATCTATGCTTCAGGAAAAAGTTTAACCTAACCGCTAATAATTAATATAATAAAGGGATGGCTGCTCTCCTTAATTTCACAAAGAATTGAGTGGTTTTTGCTCCTTGACCTTACTGAAGCGAGTGCCTCTTGTCTCTAGCGCTTGATTCTTTGATAGAGATCGAACCGCTTTCATAAGCACTTGTTGGAAAGTTCGGAAGAAGGCTTTGAGAGGAAATAACTCCATGGGGCTCCGGTTCAGTACTGCCTCTCCCTTAAAATCTCTTCCAGACGAGTTGCACTAACAGGCTTACGGAAATTAAATCCTATTTTACTCAGCCGAAAGCTTTTGCTTCTTCCTTTACTTCTTTCTGCTGGAAAGTCGCTCTCCTTTTTGCCTGTAGTGAAGGATTACCTCTCTATGCACATATCTATTTAGTCAAAAGGCTAGTTCAATCCCTCTGAGGAAGTACTATAACTTAAATCACTAGAGAAAATAGGCAAATTGGAATAGTACAGCAACCGAAAGACTACTATTGACTATGACCCTAATAGACTAAGTAGGGAATGAAACATGAGGAAAGAAGTACAGCTAATACTACGGTAAACAAAAGAAAGAACCTATCCAATCAATTAAAAGAGAGAATACATAAAGTTAATATAAAGTATAGATGTCCCTTGCTTCTTCATTCCTCGCTGGAAAGCTCAGTTCTCTTCTAATCACTTCGATTCCCGTACACGAGTACCTTCCTTCAAATAGATATATTCCCGTTATTAATATGGATAGTACTTCTGTAAGCAAATCCCTTCTTTTTTTGGCTTGCTTCTTAAGCCAATAAGTCCTGTGCCTGGTAGGTGCAATCAGTCTGCCCCTTACCTGTCCATTCAAGCTCTCGTCTGGCCCTGTCTTCTGTCCTACTCTCCTCTATCGAGAATGGGTCTCTCGACACTGTCCTGTGGAAAACAGATGCCGCTCTTCAGGTAGACCTTCTTTGCTTCATCGCTTTCAGTATCCTTTGCTTGGTTAATTTCTTCCCGCTTTACTGACCTTGATTACTTGAATAACTAATAAGGCCCTCTTTTTCTTATTAGCACGATAGGGGGGTAATCCTTTCTGTTATGAGTCAATCTTGTAGGCTTTTTTATTTTCTTTACTAGGCCCATTTTCTCTAAGCAGAAGTACTGTTAAAGCCCTCCTCAGAGGTACTACTACCAGTAAAAACTCTCGATAATAAGGCGTAAGAAGGCTTTACGTTCGATGGAATCCCGTCCTTACTTTTAGAGATAAAAAAGCGATTCCCTTACAGTGCTTTCTAGTAAACTCTGAAAGTACTTTACTTTTGTAAGGAGCTTATCCCATTCTTATTTCTCAACTATAAGATCACAGAATGGCGTTGCAGTGACACTTATCGCTTTGAAAGCGAGAGGTCTGGCCATGTCTATAAAATTGCTGAGATAGATCGGCCCCCTGAATACTAATCAAGAACGCATAAGGGCGTTTAGGTAGTTTTTGAGAAGTCTTTAAGAGATAGGGGGAAACCTCACGGTAAGACTTAAGTTCCAGAACTCGACGGGCCATGCCAACTCGTCTCGTGTCCAATGGACTTTCTGGCCCTGGCGCCCAGAGCTTTCTATCAGCTCTGGATTTACGTAAGGTTCCACCAGAGATAGAGGAAAAAGCCTCTCGGCCGCGACCGGAACGAACCACTTCAGGGACAGGAGCGGGAGCCGGAGCAACCGGGCGAGGAGGATCACAACTGCAGGATGGGGGACTTCCCCTTCGGAGAAGGTTGCCAGAGCCAGCCAGTTTTTCATTTAAAAGGCATGATAGTCTTCAACTGCAGAAAAGTAGTGCGGAGAACTAGTAAGAATTGTGCCTGCCATCTAATTCGTGACGCATGGCGAGATTCTTCTACATTCTATATCTATAATATGTTCATTCATACCAATATACCTGCTAAAACAAACCAACACATTATCAACCCTTTCCCGGTCATCAATCCTGCAACACCAAATTCCTCTCCCGTCTTTCTCTTAAAACTCACCTCACTCTCGTAAATGTCCTTCCAAAATCCTAGCGTGACGTGGATGATCCGCCGAATCCATTGCTGACTTCACCACGATCGATTAGGTGAAACGGTTCTGCAAAGTTTGTTTTTTCATACAGGCAGCGTGGTTATAGTACTCAGATTGTGCCAGCCATGCAATTCGTACTGCAGGATTTTATTTCTCTACACTCTATAAATATGGGCTCGATAAGCTTTTGTGCTCTACAAAAACAAAAAACATAAAAGAGTTTTCTACCAGTGTATATCGAGAAGCCATGGCCCAGCGACTTGCTGAAATTCACGTTGAAATACAAAATGTAGAAAATGCTATTCATGATACTCGAAGAATGTTAAATTTTATCTGGAGGCATCTTCGCTCCGCGAACCCGGCTGCTATTGAAGCCCGAATGGAAGCAAGCCGTCAAAGAATTCGGGAACTAGAAGAAAGACTCCAGGGACTACGCCAGGAGCAGCAAGCACTCATTGTGCGGGCTGTCGCCCTCGGTGACCACTAGAAGAAATTTTAAAAAGTAGTGACTTTATCTTCTGTCTACTTGTTAAGGCCTATCCTTTGACTTCTTTATGTTTTTTAAATAATTAATGTAGTTAGCATAATGCTTTTAAAGCTCTAGTAAAGGCATATGTGGTTGTTTATGTAATGTAGTGCTTTATGTAGTAGTAATGAATAAATCTTTTGGATAAATGCCATTTCCTTTCCTTGCAATGTCCAAGCCAAGGGTTTCCCCGAAAGAGAGAATGCGCTAGGGGACTGCAGGGCAAGTCATCGAATCCAATGCAATGATCACCGTCTTTCGAAACATTGGCAAGTCTGTAACACCGGATTGAATAGCAACCGGCATCCTTTCCTTCTTGCTCTGTGCGTGGATATCTTCTACCAATTCTTGCAAATAACCCATTCTTCCAAAGAGTCAAAAGAACCGTAAGCAAGAGACCAAAATAGGGTTCTACCAGAGCGGAGCGAGGTGTATTCGAGTAAGAGAGTAAGTGCTAGATCCGCGAAACGCAGGTAAGAGATTTATTTAGCAAAAAAAAAAGGGCAAAGAAAACAAAACAGAGAGAAGTTTTTCCTTGAAACACGAGGATAGGGTCGGTCCTGTGGACACTGAAGCATACCATTCAACATAGCCCTCGCGGTCGGTCAAATGCATCTCGAAGAAGTCTCCTCCAGCATTGAAGTGCCTAATCTGATCTCTTAAAGTTTCCAGTAAGCTATATCTAGCAGCTCCACCCGTCCGCGATACATGGAAGGATTGGGGTGGCGGATCAGGAACCGGCTGATAAATCCCAAACTGCCGTAACACTCTCTCACCCAGGTACCACTCGACGTGGTCCAGGTATATCAGCTCCACTCGGGCAAGGAAGTACGGATCAGATATAGCTACAGCTGGCCTAGCAGCGTAAGGCCTATCTCCAAAGGGCCTCCAGGTGATCTACATCCACATAGCATCAATCGGTCATCCACGCAAACGAAGAAGAAAATATCGCAGAAGAACAAGCTTACCTGCGGAGGAGTCAAGGGCTTTAGCGCTCCTGTCGGAAAAACAGCCCCTGGTGATGCATATCGTGGTCCCAGAAGCGGTACGACCACCTCATCCCTATAGCTTAAGGTGGAACTTACAAGCTTCTCATTGACCTCAATTGTAAGCTTAATTCGAAAGACAGCAAAGAAATTACTACTAGTGTCAAGTGTCAAAGAGAGGATTCGGGATTCTCAATGGCACATCTGCAACATCCGATTCGTGAACAGACGCTTCTCAGCATAAAGAATGGAATGGCAAGACGGAAAGCTAGTCTTCTTACCGCTCCGTCGGTCCTTCAAACCCGGAAATTGTAGACAAGAGTGAGCAGAGAAGAGCTTTGATTGCTAATCCACGCGGAAAGGCTGTTTATTACGAATCATGTGCAAATGCAATCAGGCATTCCATAAGAGCCCATTCTCTGATAAAGAACCTTGCTTGCCTTACTAGCTCTATTGTTATGAGCATGTCCCACTAGTGGATTCAGTCCCTTCCTTATAGCCTTGCTGTCCAATCTTTTCTACAATCCTTTCTTTCTTCTGGGCATCAATCCCATGTGAACAAAAAGGCATTTGCTTTGTCCAATTCCTCCCTAACGCCCTACTCTATTCCTCAAGTCCCACAGGGCATTCTTCCACTGGCCATTTGAAAGATGAATCTCTACCTTTTGAATAAGGTGCCTAGCCTTAGCGGATTCCTCCTTCTAAGAGGGAAAGTGCTAACACCGCTAATGCCGCATCCACAGGATAAGCATTCATTTACCTTTCAAAGAGGGTTTATCCCGCAGCATCTAAAGTATGCTACAAAGAAGCATGAAAGGGCTATGCGCAATCAAGACATTCAATAGCAAGCGCCATCAACAGACATGGAAAAAGAGCAAGCCAAGACTTGAACAAGAAAGCTGGACTTGGTGGGTAAAATGGGTACGAAGGTAAGCCATGTCACATCACCATTCCTGGATTCGGGCAATGGGACAGGTTCACCCAATAAGGGAAAAAGGAAAAGGAAAGGAATGTAATAGAATAGGCGCGTTGGTTGGCCCTATAAGAGAAGAGATCGAACCTAAGAGCAGAGAAAGCAGCTGAAACCCGGAAATCCCCACTCGCTTCATTCTATGCTTGAAAGGATCAGGGACAGAGGGACAGACGGAAGTCGATACAAGCAGAATGACTAACCAAAGTACGTTCAGTTTCATCACCTGGGCCGGACCGAAAGCGGAAGCCTAGCACTAAGTTCAATCTCCAGCGACAACGGTCCCAAATGCCTGTCCTCCTCCAAGAGCATAGTCTTTTAGTGCTTTCTTCTTCATTTCGAGATGCCTGAATCAGGTACCTAGTCTGATAGCTAGTTGTTAAGTTGCGAAGTAAGTCGAGTAAATTTACCTTCTTAAAAGACCATGCCGGGCAGCCGAAAGTCGCGATTACAGTCAGGTGTCCTCCTTTCTCCATCCTTGTGCACGAGCTTGAAGCAATTCGAAGAGGAGTAGAAGAAGCTCTGAGATTCATGTTATCTTATTCAATCCTTTCACTCTAAGGAAAAGAAAAGTCCTACTAGATAGAATAGAAAAACCCTTCCCTTATCCTTAGAACTTATAAGTAGGGCAAGCTAAGGTGATTCCTTAACTTCGTCGAAGAAAGTGAGAGAATGGTTATGAACGTCCGCTGTGGAGACTACTAAGGAAAAGGTAGTAGGCCAAACTAGCCAAGGCTAAGGAGACAGTTCATACTATAGCCATAGTACCGTAATTCTTCTGAGTATAAGCATGAGTGTTCGCCTACTTTTGAGTCTGGCTATTAGAGCTGTGTAGTAAAGACTGAGCCACATATTTTAGTTGTTTGACATTGGTCGGGCGAGCTAGCATCTTTCTCTTCTATTCAATTCCGAACCTTACTTCGCTGGATTCTTAACTCATCCAGCTTTTAGATTTAGATCCCCCTCGACAAAGCCAAACTAAGAAAGCGTAGCAGCGATTGAGCGTACAGATCAATTCGTCACTAGAGTAACCTCCAACGGTAATTTATCCCAACCATAAACGGAAGCCCTTTAAAGTAAAGTTAAAGTCCACTACCGCATCAGGAGCAATAGCACGGCATGAGAGAGACTTCCCGCAGCCAAAGAAAGAAAACAAGACTTTTTTCATTCTCCGCTCGGACGACCTACTCCTTAGTTGAACCAGACTTTGCCACTCACCTTCATCTGAATAAGGAAGAGAAAGGTAAAAGGAGTCCAGCTGAACCACCCAGATAAGCTTCTTTCACCAAGCAACACAGCCTAGCCTAACCCGAGCCCGAGTTCGTCTTTTTTCAATTGCGGGTCAGCAGGCAAAGGGAGCACCCCTTACTAAAATCAAGCGGTAAGCAGCCCCATTTAGTAGGACATGAACCCGAACTGGTTGTTGAATAAAGGAAGACAGACCTGCTTTTAGTTGGCCTGCTTTGAGAAAGTTGTAAACATAAGGAATATACTCTATATATATATTCAAAAGGCTTATAG